ACCTGTTCGACACTATACTTTGATTCCGCCCTTCTAAAAGGAACATCGGCTCTCACAATTCCGTCTCCGTCTACCAAAACTACTGGAAATGTTTCAAAAAAAGTAGGCATACGACGTACAAAAAGCTCATGCCCTTCTTTATCTCTAAAGATGGGGTGTCCTAACCATCCAACAGCTATTCCATCCCCGTTATCCATTGAGCCTGCTCTGAATAATCCCCCTTTCGCCGGATTATTACCGATGTAATCATAAAAAGCTAATTTTTCGGGAATTTTAGACCAAGCTTCCGACAAACTCAGATTTTCGGCTAGCCCGGCACCAACCCTTCGATATATTTCTTGCTGGAAGTATCCCTGATCCCACTGATAACGAGTGGGACCAAATAATTCGATCGGGGTAGTTGCTGAACCATACCACATAGTTCCAGCAACAACGAAAGCTGCAAAAAAGACAGCAGCGATACTACTGGAAAGGACCGTTTCAATATTGCCCATACGTAATCCTTTGTATAGACGTTGGGGCGGGCGGACACTAAGATGGAATAGACCCGCTAATATGCCCAATGTCCCCGCTGCAATATGATGAGAGGCTATTCCTCCCGGAACAAAAGGATCAAAACCTTCCGCGCCCCACGCTGGATTTACAGATTGTACTTTTCCGGTTAGGCCATAAGGATCGGACACCCATATTCCAGGACCATACAAGCCTGTTACATGAAATGCGCCAAACCCAAAGCAAGCCACCCCTGAGAGAAATAAATGAATTCCAAAGATCTTGGGCAAATCCAAAGAGGGTTTTCCCGTACGTTCATCACAGAATATTTCTAGGTCCCAATACACCCAATGCCAGATAGCTGCTAAGAAGCACAAGCCAGAAAATACAATATGTGCCCCGGCCACACCTTCGTAACTCCAAATACCCGGATTCGTTATAGTTCCTCCTGTGATACTCCAACCACCCCATGAATTGTTTATTCCTAAACGAGTCATGAAAGGGATAACGAACATACCTTGTCTCCACATTGGATCAAGAACGGGGTCAGAGGGATCAAAAACTGCTAATTCGTATAAAGCCATCGAACCGGCCCAACCAGAAACTAGAGCTGTATGCATTATATGGACAGAAAGCAACCGACCGGGATCATTCAATACGACGGTATGAACACGATACCAAGGTAAACCCATGGAAATACCCCTTTATCAAAGAAAAAATAGACACTATGTAACTTTATCGCATTGGAAAAGACTATGCTATGGACCTCACCTTTTCAGTGGATTATCCCGAAGCAAGGGTTAATATTTATTCCGTTCCGTTGGTAATAATTGAACAATTCTGTTCGTAGGAACAAAGAGAAGCAGATCTATTCTATACCCAATAAGTACCAATACGCAATGGGGGCTGGTCCCATTTTTTGTGAGCGAATGCATAGATACTTGTTCATCATTCAAACGATCCATTCGTAAGAATTTTTCTTTATTCATTCTGTCTTCCTCCATGAACCTTCGAATCTATTGATAAAATACGATAAACGGCAATATTATGAAGACAATAAACCCGTTGTTACGTTTCCACATCAAAGTGAAGTATAGTACTTAACCTCTTTTTCTTTAATTTAATGCCCATTGGTGTTCCAAAAGTACCTTTTCGGAGTCCTGGAGAGGAAGATGCAGTTTGGGTTGACGTATAGTGCGACTTGTCAGACATATTGGGTCATATGGGATTTCCCCGTTCTCTCCCCCGATGGAGATATCCTCTCTTTCGCCCAAGAAAGATTGATTGAACCATCAATAATTCGGAGCGTGAAGTGCAATTAGATCAATTTATTGGGGGATCCATATTATCAATTAGAAGAATTTATGGTTGGCTTGGACCAATAAAATGAAGTATACAGGCTCCGTTCAGAAAATACCAAATTGGTAATCTATGTATGATTACCACTCGTATCATAAATGATTCCTTTATACCATATGAGTGATCTCATACTGCCAATCAATGGAGTAATATGATGAATACATCATATATTGGGCGGAAGACATGAAACGAATTGAAAAAAAAAAAAAAGAAGTCGTAGCAAAAAGAAGTGGTACTGAGATTATTTGTCCTATATGTGCAAATAGAATTCGGGCAGATCTTTACCCGGAGTAGAGCATAAACCTAAAAGAATTGAAGAGGCCCATTCAGGAACAAGAAAATTACATCGTGATTTGGATCTCGATGAAACAATACATCAATGAGAGGTTAGTTCGATAAGTTCAGTGAATTCTAGGGAAGCAAGTCAAGTCAAAACTCATGTTTCTTGAAAAATGGAAGAAAAAGCCCCTTCGTTAGGAAAAACCCTGCTACGAAAAGAGAAAAGGGCTGGAATCGACACATTGATTCTTTTTTTGTTTCGCAATTTTTATTTTTTGAACCGTATGCATCCAAAGGTGCGTGTACGGTTCCTAAAGGATACAATTTTGTCCTAATCAACCGACTTTATCGAGAAAGATTACTTTTTTTAGGCCAAGAGGTTGATAGCGAGATCTCGAATCAACTTGTTGGTCTCATGGTATATCTCAGCATAGAGGATGATACCAGGGATCTTTATTTGTTTATAAACTCTCCCGGCGGATGGGTAATACCGGGAATATCTATTTATGATACTATGCAATTTGTGCCACCAGATGTGCATACAATATGCATGGGATTAGCCGCTTCAATGGGATCTTTCATCCTGGTCGGAGGAGAAATTACCAAACGTCTAGCATTCCCTCACGCTTGGCGCCAATGAGTTTTTTATTTGAGAGAAAAAGAAGACTATGCCTTCGCCATATGGAATATAAATAATAAGTAATAATAGCATGGCATTTCGAGTTCGATATGAGCAAACCATTCTCGTTTTTTCATAACATGAGATTATGTATCGAGATAGTAGTATGAAACAAAGGTTATTTCCGATTTGATCTTATGTATCGGGGTTCCATTTCAGCGTCACAAACCTTTTTGCTTCCACACCAGAAGTCTCTTTCCGATATTTATGTTATGAAAGAGTATGAAAAAAAAAAAGATTCTTTTTTCCTTATTTGATCGGATCAAAAAGAAACTTTGGGATTGCTGAATCTCAGACGAGATAAATATATAAAGCAACGGAACCATCATAGTATTTTTTGACTCCTACGAAAGGAAGGATGGTAAATGGATCATTCAACGATCTGGGTCTGATGGATTCTATTTGTCTCTTTCTTTGATGGAAGGGAAAAAGAAATTCCATTGCAGAGCCGTATGCAATGCACAAAAGATGCCTGTACGGTTGTTCAATTCTATCTTTTTCTTCTTGTTTGTTATTCTTTATCCCTTCCTTTCGCCCGATCATGCGAGATAGAGGAATCGTTTATTATGTTATATCATCAGGGTTATGATCCACCAACCTGCTAGTTCTTTTTATGAGGCACCCACAGGAGAATTTATCCTGGAAGCGGAAGAACTACTGAAACTCCGCGAAATCCTCACAAGGGTTTATGTACAAAGAACGGGCAATCCTTTATGGGTTGTATCCGAAGACATGGAAAGAGATGTTTTTATGTCAGCAGCAGAAGCCCAAGCTCATGGCATTGTTGATCTTGTAGCGGTCGAAAATACCGGGGATTTCGCATAAATCCGTGATTCCATTTCGAATCATAATTCGAATGAACCGTGATTTGATCTTTTATCTTCTTACCCGGGTAAAATAAAATAGTAAATGGAAGTAATTCATAATCATCCGGTTAGGATCGATCTAAACCAGCCCATTCTGTATACGATTCAGCATGCCAACCATTAAACAACTTATTAGAAACACAAGACAGCCAATCAGAAATGTCACGAAATCCCCAGCTCTTCGAGGATGTCCTCAGCGTCGAGGAACATGTACTAGGGTGTATGTGCGACTCGTTCAGATCATGAGCTAGAACAAATGAGACGATTTTTCCAGTCTCAATGACCAGTACCAATGAATGGGATAGAATGGAAGAACTACATTCACTATCTAAAAATAAAGATCTATCATATACCTCTATTGTGTATGGAATTTATGGTTTCCATTGGTGCAAATCCAATCACCTCGATTTGAGATGAAAAGCAATTCTCCATTGGTAGCAAATGGTTATCCATTAAGCGGGGGAAATGGTATTTAAGAAGCAGAAAGATTATGCTCCTACTCTTGCAAGAACGGACTAACAGGGTCAGCTACCTAGCCAACCTTCATACTTAAATGCCGTCACTGTATGAATAGATCTCATTGTGAAAAGACCTATTACTGGACAATTCATGGGTAGAGCCAAAGAGTGTGAACTGTACAAGTTACCAATAACATTGATTAAATGAGGGAAGGGGCTCCGGTGTATAGAGAGGGCCTCACCGTTTAAGAAGTAACCATAGAAACGATGGAAGCCACTATTTATTTATTTATCCATTTACATTTACTACCTATTTATTTTATACCTATTTTATACCAAATATCGGTAAAATTTCTTATTTTGAGGTGAAATAAATGCCTGGAAGAAATAAAAAATCGTGGTTGGGAAGGTCATAGTAGCAAAAGCCATTGGAATTTTTATTTTATACATCGGAAGAATCCGTTTTGTTATTAATAAACCGGGAGAGGGGAAAAGAATGACTGAAAGAAAAGAAATCGATTAGTTATTCATCAAAGTTTAATTTGATTCAATGACCAGAGTTAGACGAGGATATATAGCTCGGAGACGTCGAACAAAAATTCGTTTATTTGCATCAACCTTTCGAGGGGCCCATTCAAGACTTACTCGAACTACTACTCAACAGAAAATGAGAGCTTTGGTGTCCTCTCATCGGGATAGAGGCAGGCGAAAGAGAGATTTTCGTCGTTTGTGGATCACTCGGATAAATGCAGTAACTCGTGAGAATAGGGTATCCTATAGTTATAGTCGATTAATACATGATCTGTACAAGAGGCAGTTGCTTCTTAATCGTAAAATACCTGCACAAATAGCTATATCAAATAGGAATTGTCTTTACATGATTTCCAATGAGATCATCAAATAAGGAGATTGGAAGGAATTCACCGGAATGATTTAAACGGAGTTCCCCGGAGAATGACCTCCGGGAAGGTAGAGTAGAAATTAATATGATAAGATAAGTAGTAGGAATGAACGAACACGTTTCAAAAAAAAAAACAGATTTCTTCTTCTCCCATTCTTTTTTTTATTCTATTACGACGCAACAATAAAATCTCTCGGCTTTTTCGAACAAAAGATCAATCAATCTGATTTTTAATTCCAATTAGAGTTGTTTTGATTCAATTGAGGAGTAGGCCTATTTATTTCTGGTTCTAGGACCAGTAGTTCTAGGGATCGACTCGGTTTTCTCAAATTGTTTCTCATTATTAAGAAAAGGTAACGAAGATAAAATACGAGCTTGTTTTATAGCAATAGTAATTAATCGTTGTTGTTTCAAGGTCAATCTATTCACTCGTCTAGATAATATTTTTCCCTGTTCACTAATAAATTGACTAATTAAACTCATGTTTCTATAATCAATTCGATCCCCCGATCCAATTGGGGGCAAACGCCTACGAAAAGATCGCTTGGATTTACGAAAGAGTCGCTTGGATTTATCCATGGTTTATTCCTTATCTCTAAAATCCCATTTCTTCATTCATTTCGGATCCGACCGAAATAGGACTTGATTTGTTTATATATATATAATTTCTTCCTGTTCCTTGGAAGGATGGTACACATGTTCCGTTCGATCTATTTCTTTATCTCCCCATGAATCGTATGCTTGTAACAATAAGGACAGAATTTTCTCAATTCCAATCGACTAGGTGTATTGTGTCGATTCTTTTGAGTAATATATCTGGAAGTGCCTCGCGATTCTTTATTAAAATCATTTCGGACACAACTGGTACATTGCAAAATAACTATTCCTCTGACATCTTTACCCTTGGCCATGAACCTCCTTTGGATTCACTCAATTCTTCTATTTTCGATCCGAACCGAAGAAGAAGAAAGGAACGAAAAATAAATAGAAAATAGGTTGCTAACTCGAAATACAATTATGAAAGATTTCGTTGCAATCATGCAATCAATAAAGTAATAAAATCATAAGTAATACAATTATTTCTAACTATTCATTATTCCTAATCCCAGCATTTCATTTACTATCTTATATGATCTCGAACAGCCTGCCCTAGAGCCCCATTTCTATTTCTGTTCTACCTCTATTAATTCTATCCTGAACCCGAGTTTGACTGAGGTTCAATCCACTTTTATTCTTTCTCTTTCCTTCCTATCCTAAAAGAACTGAAAAAAAAGGGGGGGGGGTTGGTCACAGAGAATTTATTGTATCTCTAATCTTCTTCATTCATCCATTCCCATATCAATAACTAGAATGAAAAAAAGGGGAATACCAACGCATCTGGGAATAAACGATTGATCTCTATCAATAGACCTGCTAAAGACCCAAACCATAGAGTAGTTAGCACAGGTGCCACGGAGAGATATGTTTTTATATCTCGCATTGAAAATCCTCCTTCTTTATTGGAATACATATATGATCAGATGCATATGTAGTTAAAGATCACTTGTATTTGTACGCGGAATCTCTAACTAAAATGGATATGTACAATGATCCGGTAGATGAGATCCACTTGTACCTAAAACAGAAAAAGATGACCCCCTCTTCCTGAGCATTACCGATAAATATTAATTCTTTTATACGTTAGGTTTCATATGTATATAATTCTTTTATTATATGAGATATGAGACCAAAAAGAAGAAATGGCAAGAGAAATTGTATATAGATAGAGGAAATAACGATGTGGAAAACAAGACAGGGATTCTCTACAATGACACTGTACAACAATTAAAAGGGATGTAGCGCAGCTTGGTAGCGCGTTTGTTTTGGGTACAAAATGTCACGGGTTCAAATCCTGTCATCCCTACCTATTATTTTTCCTATGGCCAGTAACGAGGGGTCAATTGAGATCGATGAAAATTAGACATAATCTTTTATTTTATGATACTATATGCAATGCATGCAAAATGTATTGGGGGTACAAAAAGAATCCTTTTCTTGACAGTCGTATCTGCTGTCATAAGAAAGCGCTCTTAGTTCAGTTCGGTAGAACGTGGGTCTCCAAAACCCGATGTCGTAGGTTCAAATCCTACAGAGCGTGATTCTGTTCTTGTAATGTCGAATCACAATAAAACAACTTCACTAACTTGAACTGCAACCTGAATTTGACCCCCTGCAGATTAAGGAGGAGGTCAATCAAAAAAAAAAAGATGTTACTCAATCAAAGGTCCAACTGATCACCGCGTCTGTATTGTAAATATGCAGTTACGAATAATCCAGCCAAAGTAATAGGAATTAGACCTAAGACGATTCCAAATAGAAAAACTTCAATCATTTCAATTTATTTGAAAGAGGAGAAAAAGAGAGGTAATATCTATCCCTAAATATTAATCCCAATCTCTCATGAATCTCAATGACCAAGAATTGGCA